ATGCGTAATGGATCTTGAAGCACTATTTCTGCATCTCCCTGACCAAAGCCCCCCACATTTGGATTACTTGTTAATGGTTGATCAAGCTTGATGGATTCACCCTCTGAAACAAGAAGTTCTGGTCCTCGAGGTATAATATCAACCACCTGATGTCCGTCCAATGCATCAATTATAGTTATTTCATATCCCCCCTTTTCTTTACGTACTATTTTGCTTACTATACCTGCTGATGTAGCATTATAGACTGTATTGTTACTTTTGCTTCCATCAGGATAAATCTGTCCCCTTCCTCTGTTCCCACCTACATATATAGGATATTTTAAAAAGTGAACGTCTTTTTTCGTAGCAGGGTCGGGGGAAAGAATAGGAAAGACGATTTCACTATATTTCTGACCAGGAGCGGGACCTATCACAAGAATATTTTTTTTATTGGGACGATAATTCTGAAAAGAAAGATTTCCCATCTTTTCTTTCACCTCAGGAGAAATGCGATCGGGAGGGGCTAATTCGAATCCTTCGGGTAAAATAAGAACAGCCCCCACATTCAAAGCTCCTTTTTTACCATTAGCAAGAACTTGTTTCAGTTGCATATCATAAGGGATTCGAACAACTGCTTCAAATACAGTATCAGGAAGCACAGCTTGGGGAACTTCAATATCCACGGGCTTACTAGCTAAATGGCAATTGGCACATACAATTCGTCCAGTTGCTTCTCGTGGATTTTCATAACCCTGTTGTGCAAAAATGGGATATGCATTTGAAATAGATGCCCGAGTTATTACATATATCATGATCGATACAAAGATGGATCGAGTTATCTGTTCCTTTACCCCCCAAAAAGTATTTCTATTTTGCATGGTACAATCATTGATCACGGAATTTCTACAATAAATTAGATAGGTAGCTAATATAGTTCCCTACCCACGAATCTGCTATTATACTGGAATAATTGTAGTGGAATATAGTATATATAGGATAGGATGAATACCTTTAACAGGTAGAAAAGAAATATAAAGAATAAGTAAGATTGAAAATGCTTTTTTTATACACGAAAAAAGATTATGTTATGATTTGATTGATATCGAGAGATCAAATGAGTTCTTCATTCATTCATTGAATGATAAATAATTACAAGTGAAGGAGATACACGATTTAAATAATGGAAAATCCAATATTTCACAATTGTATCTAGAATAACTGGAAAAGTGGAAACAAGACCAGATACAATTTGATCGTTATGAGCCAATCCAAAATCGTTGTAGACCGAACCAATCATTAGTTCCCAACCATGGGTGGAGTGGAATCCGATCCATAAATCAGTGATTAAAAGAATTGAAAAAGCCTTTATTGTGTCACTTAAGTTATACAATAATTCCTGAATCCAAGAATTAAGAATGATAAGTTCTTCATTACTCAGAAAAAAATAACCACTTAGAATAACAAAACAGATTATATTTGTGGAGAAATGCAAAATGATATGGAGATTATATTCATTGTGTGTTTTGATCAATTGTATTGTTTGCTTGTGTATTTCTATACGAAACTTTTGTATATGTGTCTCTGGGTTTTCTTTTATCATTTCGTCCAAGAGGAATAGTTCTTCTAGTTCTATGAATCTTTCTAGAACGTTTTTCTCTTGAATATCATTCAAAAAGGTTTCGGATTGCCCGCTATTCCACCAGTTAGTAATCCAAGGTTCCAGACTTTTATTAAATGAGAGAGAGACCCACCAGGGCAAAAATACTATAGATACAAGATATGGTATGGAAATCAATGCTTTCTTTTTTTTCATTTTTTATCTGGGAATTAATTGGTAATGAACTTACTTCAATCGTTGACTCTATCTGATATTTTTCTAAAGAACGAGTTATATAACAAAGTATCGAGCCTATGGATCTATTCTCATTTTTGTGTAAAAATGGAATCCTTGGATCTATAAAGAATAGAAAAATAGAATAAAACTCCTTTTGGATTCGTATGAAAAAAATAAGAAAAGAAAATAGTATTTCCAGATATTTCAATTGGGCAAATTCGAACCAATTTCATCTTCATTTTTTCCTTTTTCTTTTGATGAATACTCAAAAACTACTTCAAGTAACGAAAGAAATATACTTCAAGTAACGAAAGAAATATTATTTAGATTTCGAGACGAGTCCCCCGATCAATGAATTTTTTCGAAATGTTTAACTTTCACCGCCTAAACACATTCCGGAAATAGGGTATCAATTCCAAATCTTGAACCTAAAAAGACGAATTTATTATTACGAAATAAATTTCGAATATATTTAAAGAATGGAGTTGGGCTCTTTACATATACAAAATGGGTTTGGTATACAAATAACTTATTCTTTTTAAGAATATTTTCTTTTTTTTTATAGTTAATTTCATTATAGTTACCCATATGGGTTCTCCGCTTTTGTTTTATTCTAGGGGGCGCTACGCGCCAACAGAACAGCAACATAAAATAGAATTTAATTTACTCGAATGAGCATTCTGAAGAAACTTCAGTTGTAGTAAATAAAAGGGGGTTAGCAAGTTTTTCCCTCATACTGAGAAATACAGTTATTTTTCAGTTTCTTTTTCCTTCAATCGGTACACGCAAGAAATAGGCCAATTCAGCAGCTTTTTGTTCAATTTCTCGTGGAGTAAAATTCTCATCAGTACGAGTCAAGGGAATGGCTCCTTGGCCTCTGATTTCCATATAAAGGACACGACGAGGATAAAGACCCTCTTTAACCTGCATTCTGATTGATTGGATATCTCGCATAAGGAAGCGAAGGAAGATGCGGCGATTTATTCCAGGAAATCCCCAACGAAAAATACACACTATTCCTTCTTTTCTATCGAATCGGTCATAACCGCTACCTACATTCCACGAAATTGTGCACCACAAATAGGAGCTAATGAATAGTCCCGCAATCCCATAGAAAGACATGACAATACCTTGTGGAAAAAAAATGATTTGCTGAGATGGAAATACAGATATCAGATTCCTACCAAGATAACTGGAAGTTCCAACCACTAAGAATCCTAGTGAACCTAAAAAAAGGATACAGGCCCAGCAAAAATTACTTGTTTTTCGAGACCCTGTTATAAGTTCTATCCATATATGTTCTGATCGCCAGTTCATACTATACTAGATCCAGTTGTATTCGATTGGAATTGAGAGAATAAAATAATCCAAATGGAATTTGACTTTACTTTTCTTGATGCTGAAGTAACTCTCATCAACTAGCACTATTCTGATGCGAAGCATTAGTAGTAATTAGTCAAATACATTAACTTGCAGCAGATATAATCTATCTACGTGGATAACAACATTTGTGTTCAGAAAGAGCCACATATCGTACCATATTACACTAAATAAATATCTGTATTATAATCTAGCCAGTGTTCAAATAAATTGATAAGATTTGTTCCCATCGTATCTAGACAATCTTATTTTTTTGGACATAAAGAGATAATGAAGCCATTGCAATTGCCGGAAATACTAGGCCTACTAAGGGCACAAAAATAGAGGGGAAGTTAAGATCTGTCATAGAATGGGTACCTCGATTTAATATTTGTACCTCTTATAAAGAGGTCTTATGATAACTATATCTATTATAAATAACAATAACTAGTTAATAAGTGCAAGGGATCTAATATAAAACTAAATTAAGTTACTTTTTACACGAATATAAAAGAGTTTCTTATCAGTTCACGACTCTAACTAACCTGATCCAACAAACAGGGATTCATAGTAAAAATGGGGTTCTCGGTAGATATAGAAATCATCTCTATTCTATATTTCTTCTTTCTATATTTTTCTATTTTTTATTATTGTCTGTATTGCTACCTAAGAATGTATTAATACCTAAGAAAGTGAGAGAAAATTTGTATTTTTCTTTTTCCCAATTCAATTGCTCAGGAAGAAAAAAATTCATCCTTTTATCCTGTTGATAGAATGATTGGTACTAATCATGAATAGAAGTAAGATAAAAATGGATCTAGAGGGAAAAAGAAAAAGTAATTCCACCTTCTGACTCTTCCCACAAATGGAACTTATGTTACCAAAGAAATCACCATTTTTCTTAGTTTTTTTGATTACGATGAACGAAATACTTGTTAGCTACAAATAACTGGGTCTAGTGCTCTATTTTAATTTTCTTTTTTATTTTGATTCAAAGGAAGGAAACCGTGAAGTTGAAATAACTCACTCAGAACGCCTTTTAAAGGATTACGTGGTACAATTGGATCGAATAAGCCCTTATGGAATAAATATTCAGCCGATTGTAAACCATCAGGCACTGTCTTATTCAATGTTTGTTCAATTACTCTTTTACCCGCAAATGCAATGTAGGCATTAGGTTCAGCAATAATGACATCTCCCAACATACCAAAACTTGCTGTCACTCCACCAGTTGTAGGAGATGTAAGAATTGATACATAGAATAACTTTTTATTTGATTGATAATCATATGAAACAGAAGATATTTTAGCCATTTGCATCAAGCTCAAACTTCCTTCTTGCATGCGCGCTCCCCCAGAAGCACACACAATAATGACAGGTAGAGATTCATTAGTAGCATACTCGATCAAACGGGTGATTTTCTCGCCTACTACGGATCCCATACTACCTCCCATAAACTGAAAATCCATAACCCCAATTGCTATAGGAATACCATTTAGTTGACCTATGCCTGTTTGAATAGCTTCAGTTAAACCTGTCTTTCTTTGATAAGAATCAATACGATCTCTATATGGTTCCTCCTCTGAATGAAATTCTATGGGGTCTATAGAGACCATATCTTCATCCATAGGATCCCAAGTATCCGGATCAATCGAAATTTCGATTCTATCTGAACTACTCATTTTCAAATGATATCCACACTGTTCACAAATATTCATTTTTGACCTAAAAAATTTTTTATAATTTAATCCATAACAATTTTCGCATTGAACCCATAAATGTCTGTATTTTTTATTTATATCAGAATCGTTAGAATTTTCTCTCATAT